GTCAAGAACAATTACCAATTACTAAGATTCCGTTTTGATTGAAAGTAGCGAAGCTTCTTTCATTTTATTTTGCTTAGACAATAACTCAAAATCCTAAAGGGGTTGAGAGTAATGATTTTCATATATTCATAAAAATATATTTATCTATTCTCTGTATATTAAAATACTACATTACATACAGTATATATATATAAATATCATATCTGTGATTATAATAATAAAAAAAAAAAAAGAAAATAGAATAATATAATTATTCTATACTCTAAACTCTAAATAATTTAAATAATTCAATCGAGCAATTTTAAAAATTCAATTTTGAACGAAACTTTCAGATAAACAAATGGTATTCAATCATTCATATAATAAATAAACATATCTACATCAACCCACACACGACCCTATATTGATTTAATTCAATTAGAAGGGTATCAAAAAATAGGTAACCTCTTGTTTTTTTTTGTTTGTTCAATAAGGTCATGAAAAATTTCTACTTAATTTATCTTTTATTTTACATAGAATGGATTTGCCTGGACCAATACATGATTTTCTTTTAGTTTTTTTGGGATTGGGTCTTATAGTGGGAAGTCTAGGAGTGGTATTACTTACCAATCCAATTTTTTCTGCCTTTTCGTTGGGATTGGTTCTTGTTTGTACATCCTTATTCCATATTCCATCGAACTCCCATTTTGTAGCTGCTGCACAGCTCCTTATTTATGTGGGAGCAATAAATGTATTAATTGTATTTGCCGTGATGTTTATGAATGGTTCAGAATATTACACAGATTTCTATCTTTGGACTGTTGGAGATGGAGTCACTTCACTGGTTTGTACAAGTATTTTTTTTTCATTAATTACTACTATCCCAGATACGTCATGGTACGGTATTATTTGGACTACAAGGTCAAACCAGATTATAGAGCAGGACTTGATAAATAATGGTCAACAAATTGGGATTCATTTATCAACAGATTTTTTTCTTCCATTTGAACTTATTTCGATAATTCTTTTAGTTGCCTTGATCGGTGCAATTGCTATGGCTCGTCAGTACTAAATATTTCGAAATTTTATAATATAAAATTATATTAATTAAATTAATATAGACTTGTTCTTTTCTTCTTAAAAATATTTTTTTTATTGTTCATGTATATTGTATATAAAGATAAAGTATAAAAAAAATGAAAAAAAAAACGGAATTTTTCTATATTTATATCTATTTTCTATTACCAATACCTTTTTGCGTACTTTTTTAATTCTATTTTAGTCAATTGAATCGGTTAAATTGTTGTTCATATTGAAATGAATCGAGATTGATGAGGAGTTGTTCAATGATGCTCGAACATGTACTTGTTTTGAGTGCCTATTTATTATGCATCGGTATCTATGGATTGATTACAAGTCGAAATATGGTTCGAGCGCTTATGTGTCTTGAGCTTATACTGAATGCAGTTAATATAAATTTCGTAACATTTTCGGATTTATTTGATAGTCGCCAATTAAAAGGAGACATTTTCTCGATTTTTGTTATAGCAATTGCAGCTGCTGAAGCAGCTATTGGATTAGCTATTGTTTCATCAATTCATCGTAACAGAAAATCAACTCGTATCAATCAATCGAATTTGTTGAATAAATAGGGTTTATAAAAAAAAAATATAGAGTATCTGCCAATAAAAAAATGGGTATGTGCAGCATATAGTGCTATTTGATAAAATGGAATAAATCAAAGTATCTTGGCCTTCTTTCATGAGCAGATCCAGAAGTAGATTGATTCTGGTAAATCTACTAAATCATTGATTCATCTGGTGTCTACAATATATAATTTATTTACTACTTTACTAGATCGAAATTTTATGATGTTAAAAAAAAATTATAGATCCAATGTCACATTCAGTAAAGATTTATGATACATGTATAGGGTGTACTCAATGTGTACGAGCTTGCCCCACAGATGTATTAGAGATGATACCCTGGGACGGGTGTAAAGCTAAACAAATTGCTTCTGCTCCAAGAACAGAAGACTGTGTAGGTTGTAAAAGGTGTGAATCCGCTTGCCCAACCGATTTTTTGAGTGTCCGGGTTTATTTATGGCACGAGACAACTCGTAGCATGGGTCTAGGTTATTGATACGTTCGAAAAAATTCCACTTGAATCCATCATTTTTTATCTTTACCGACAAAACCCGTACTCGAGAAAAGAAATATATAATAATAAAACTAATAATTTTTTCTTTTCTCGAGTACGGGTTTTCGGGTCAAAGTCAAAGTAAGTGTATCTTGTTTTTACCACGAATGATTTTCCTTGGTTAACTATAATTGTTGTTTTGCCGATATTCGCGGGTACTTTCATTTTCTTTTTCCCTCATAGAGGAAATAAGGTTATTAGGTGGTATACTATTTGTATATGCCTATTAGAACTACTTCTAATGGCCTATGTATTCTGTTATCATTTCCAATTGGATGATCCATTAATCCAATTGGAGCAAGATTATAAATGGATCAATTTTTTTGATTTTCATTGGAGACTGGGAATTGATGGGCTTTCCATAGGACCCATTTTACTCACGGGATTCATCACTACTTTAGCTACTTTAGCGGCTTGGCCAGTTACTCGAGATTCAAAATTGTTCCATTTCCTTATGTTAGCAATGTACAGCGGCCAAATAGGATTATTTTCTTCTCGAGATCTTTTACTTTTTTTTATCATGTGGGAATTAGAATTAATTCCTGTCTACCTACTTTTATCCATGTGGGGAGGGAAGAAACGTTTGTACTCAGCTACAAAGTTTATTTTGTACACCGCGGGGGGTTCCATTTTTCTCTTAATGGGAGTTCTAGGTATGGGTTTATATGGTTCCAATGAACCAACATTAAATTTTGAAACATCAGCCAATCAGCCGTATCCTGTGGCATTGGAAATACTATTCTATTTTGGATTTCTTATTGCTTATGCTATCAAATTACCGATTATACCTCTACATACATGGTTACCAGATACCCATGGGGAAGCCCATTACAGTACATGTATGCTTTTAGCTGGAATCTTATTAAAAATGGGAGCATATGGATTGGTTCGTATCAATATGGAATTATTACCCCATGCTCATTCTATATTTTCTCCCTGGTTGATGATAGTAGGTGCAATTCAAATAATCTATGCAGCTTCAGCATCTCCGGGTCAGCGTAATTTAAAAAAGAGAATTGCCTATTCCTCTGTATCTCATATGGGTTTCATAATTATAGGAATTAGTTCCATAACTGATACAGGACTCAACGGGGCCCTTTTACAAATGATCTCTCATGGATTTATCGGTGCTGCACTTTTTTTCTTGGCAGGAACGAGTTACGATAGAACACGTCTTGTTTATCTCGATGAAATGGGGGGAATAACTATCCCAATGCCAAAAATATTTACAATGTTCAGTAGCTTTTCGCTGGCTTCTCTTGCATTGCCTGGAATGAGTGGTTTTGTTGCAGAATTTGTAGTATTTTTTGGATTAATTATGAGCCAAAAATTTCTTTTAATGCCAAAAATACTAATAACTTTTGTAACGGCAATTGGAATGATATTAACTCCTATTTATTCATTATCTATGTTACGTCAGATGTTCTACGGATATAAGCAATTTAATTCTCAAAATTCTCATTTTTTAGATTCTGGGCCGCGAGAACTATTTCTTTCAATCTGTATTTTTCTACCCGTAATAGGTATTGGTATTTATCCGGATTTCGTTCTCTCACTATCAATTGACAAGGTAGAAACTATTTTATCTAATTATTTTTATAGATAGTTAGTTTTTATTTTAAAATTTTATAATAATTTATAAAATAAATTAATATAATAAAAAAGTTAAAAACAAAGTTAAAAAAATGAATTTACTTTAACTTAATCTTAATAATTAATAAAAACTTAATAAAATAAACTAAAATTGTAATCAAATATTTTTGTAGTTTTTGAAAATCATTTGAATTTGAATCAAGTCAAATGATTTTCAAAAACTCGTACAAACTTTCGTTTTCTATGCTTATGCTATTCCTATTATGTATTTGATATTCTATTCATAACTGCTTTTTTTTTTCAATTAAATGTTAATGCGAATGAACCATAACTATGCAGCCCTATTCCTAATAGATTTACTCCAAAATAGCATATCCAAATTATAAAAAATCCTATAGAAGCCACAATTGCAGAATTTGAGCCTTGCAAATTTTCATTTGTTCTAGTATGTAAATAAATTGCGAATATTGTCCAAGTAATAAATGCCCAAGTTTCTTTTGGGTCCCAATTCCAGTAGGATCCCCACGCTTCATTAGCCCATACTGCTCCCGAAAGAATACCTATGGTTAAAAATAGAAAACCGAGACTAATGACACGAGAACTCCAACAATCCAATTGCTGAATTAATCGATGCCTGTGATAATTTCTAAACGAAATAAAACAATTGTTTTGTAAAACATGGCTTATTTCATTCACGTATTGAATTTTTCCAAATGAAAATGACCTAAAATGGTTGTTTTTACATTTTAAAAAAATATTTGTATTTTTTCGAAATGTAATGGCTAGAAGAGCTACTGATAATAATGATCCGCAGAGAAGAGATGCATAGCTCAATACCATCATACTTACGTGCATCATTAACCACTGTGATTGTAGAGCAGGTACTAATATTGTGGATTGATGCATTTCAGTTAAAAGACCTGAGGTGGCAAATCCTTGAGTCAAAATAGCACTGGGTGCAGTTATTGCACTTAGAAGATTTTTTTGTTTTCTAAAAAAAGGAAGCATATTAATAATGGATAAACTCCATGAAAGGAACATTAATGATTCATATAAATTACTTAAGGGTAAATGTCCCGAATAAATCCAACGAATAACTAATAATCCTGTTATACATAAAAAAGCGGCTACCATTCCTTTTTCCGACGAATCATATAATCCTACGATTTCGTGGACTAATAAGTTAATCAAATAAATCGTCAGTACGATTGAAACAATCGACAAGGAAATGTGAGTTAATATATGTTCTAAAGTAAAAAATATCATAAAAAATCCTAAAAAGGATATCCTCCAAGAATGGGGAGATCTGAAATTATATTCTATCCATTATAGGAATTATAATAGTATTTATTTTACTAGTATTTCTTTTTTAGAAATATGCCGCTACTCGGACTCGAACCGAGATGCTCTAGCACTGCTTCCTAAGAGCAGCGTGTCTACCGATTTCACCATAGCGGCTTGCTCGAAATCATAATAGCCCATTCATTTTTAATCGTCGAGATTGGAGGAGTAAATTCAATGCAATATTTATTTTTCCGAAAGATTTTAAATATCCTTTAAATTACTATTTAAACGTTCAATAATCATTACCTTACTTAATTGTAGTGTGAGGTGGGGCTATTGTTGTTAGTTTTAAAACCGCACTGAATGGTTTTTCGTGTGGTTTAAGTTCTTGTAAAATTTTAGAATTGTAAGGAGGTTTAAAATGTTTGTTGGATAGGTTGAAAACTGGATTAACTATAAATTGCCAATTGCTAGGATTAAAATTGTACCCATAATTCGTGGTACTATTTATCAAACTAATTAAGTATTAGTCAAACCAATTAATATACCAGTGAAAATTTGTCTTCAATATTTCTAAAACAATTTTTCATTATGGAATGCATATTGTGCTTTATGGATAGGTATCTTAATGTATTCTATAGTTAAAGTTAAGTAAAAACATAGAATATATATTCGGCATCCAGAACCCAATAAGCCTTTTAAAATGAAAAGAAAAATAGCATTTTTGTGAAAAGTGAATCGATGGGGAAAATAACAATCCCCATCCCACAAAAACCCACTAACGAGAAAGAGAAAACTTTGTAAAGAGAAAAATTATATATTGTGCCTAATTTTTCGAGCCTTTGTCTAGTAGACACAAAAATGTTATCCTACAACATACGACAATAGAAAATTGCATCTCATTAAGTTTACCATATTAATGGTAATTTCTTATCTTATAAATTATCGAATTCGTTGGTTCATATCGATTAAGATTATTCCAAGACTTTTCCAAGTCTTTATTATATAATATATTACTTGTTTGTTGTACAAAAAAGCTTTTATAATTCCCGGTCGAAAGGGATTTTGCTAAAGAAAAAGCTTTTATTCCTGCCCAATACACTTTATTTTTTCCAAAAATTTTTACGAATATGCTTTTTGGACATAGAAATACGCTTTTTTCGAACCGCCATTCCAAAATGCAGAGGTTATTCATTTTATAGTTAAATGTGGAAGACATTTATTGTTCAAAAAAATATATAATTTTTTTATTACTAAAATTTACATACAATATTTTGAAGAAATAATTATTTATACTGACTAGTATTATATATATATAACTATATTCGAATGAAGATATTTATATATATACATGGTATTCATGGCTATAGAAATCGAGTTGCTTTCCATTGGTAAAAAAAAAATAAAAAAGAGTTTCAATTGTCTATTTTTGCCATGTTGCATTTCATGTAATTTCAAAAAAGAAATCGAAAAGTTGAAGAACCCTTACCTAATTTAAGAAAACTAGACTGTAAAACTCTTTCTATTAATTGTAATTGATCGAGGATCAAGAAAGTATATCTAATCTAATTAAAATTAGAAAAAATGAGTATCCATTAGTAATAAATTTATTAAACGATATGTTATTTGAACCAGAAATTTTTATTATTATTGCAGCTCTGTGCAAACTGAAGTGATGAGTAACAAATCGACGAACATCAATAAAATTAATCACAAGTATAAGTTTAAGTTGCTTTATTGAAAGAAATATAAGCAACTCACTCAGTTTCCCAACGGACTAGTTCACAACCGATTAATGATTCCGAATTCTGAATTCCGAATCAATTAACGAAAATAAGAAAAAAATCTCCTTGTTTTTTTGTTTATCGGGTTGAGTTATTGGTGGATCATAGGATACTCGGAATCAAGTACTTTTTTTTTCATAATTTTTGGACTTGTTTTATGTATATAAACTCAATTATTGTAATAATGAAATGATTGAAAATATTATATTCTCTATGTTCATATATCTTAATCTTTAATAAAAAAACAAAAAAAGAATAACTTTATCAGACTTAATCGTTTTTATTTGACTATTTGGAAATAATCAGAATTCTTAATTCTATTTCTATATTAATTCTATTTCTATTAAAGTCTTTTCATATCTTGATTTTTTTTTGCTCCGTTCTAAATATAAAAGAGTTGGTGAATCGGAAACAATTTTACAATAAAAAAAGGTTTATTTTTTATGGAATATACGTATCAATATGCGTGGATCATACCTTTCGCCCCCCTTCCGGTTCCTATAGCAATAGGGGTAGGCCTTTTTCTTTTCCCGGCGGCAACAAAAAATATTCGTCGTATATGGGCTTTTCTTAGTGTTTTATTACTAAGTATCGTTATGATTTTTTCCGCCAATCTGTCTATTCAGCAAATAAATGGCAGTCCATCCTACCAATATGTATGGTCTTGGACCCTAAATAATGATTTTTCTTTAGATTTAGGCCACTTAATAGATCCGCTTACTTCCATTATGTTAATATTAATAACTACTGTTGGAATAATGGTTCTTATTTATAGTGACAATTATATGTCTCATGATCAAGGCTATTTGACATTTTTTGCTTATATTAGTTTTTTTAACGCTTCGATGCTGGGATTAGTTACTAGTTCAAATTTGATACAAATTTATATTTTTTGGGAATTAGTTGGAATGTGTTCGTATCTATTAATAGGTTTTTGGTTCACACGACCCCTTGCCGCAACTGCTTGTCAAAAAGCGTTTGTAACTAATCGTGTAGGGGATTTTTTTTTATTTTTAGGAATCTTAGGTCTTTATTGGATAACGGGGAGTTTTGAATTTCGGGATTTGTTTGAAATAGCCAATAATTTGATTGATAATAATGGGGACAATTCTTTATTTCTTACTTTGTGTGCTTCCCTATTATTTGTAGGTTCGGTTGCCAAGTCTGCGCAATTCCCTCTTCATGTATGGTTACCTGATGCTATGGAAGGCCCTACTCCTATTTCGGCTCTTATACATGCTGCTACTATGGTAGCAGCAGGAATTTTTCTTGTAGCTCGACTTTTTCCTCTTTTTACAGTCATACCTTACATACTGAATATAATTTCTTTGGTAGGTATAATAACAATACTATTAGGAGCTACTTTAGCTCTTGCTCAAAGAGACATTAAAAGAAGTCTAGCCTATTCTACAATGTCGCAATTGGGCTATATTATGTTAGCTTTAGGTATGGGATCTTATCGAACTGCTTTATTTCATTTGATCACTCATGCCTATTCGAAAGCATTATTGTTTTTAGGATCTGGCTCCATTATTCATTCAATGGAAACTATTGTTGGGTATTCCCCAGATAAAAGCCAGAATATGGTTCTTATGGGTGGTTTAAAAAAATATGTCCCAATTACAAAAATTTCATTTTTTTTAGGCACGCTTTCTCTTTGTGGTATTCCACCTCTTGCTTGTTTTTGGTCCAAAGATGAAATTCTTAATGATAGTTGGTTGTATTCACCCATTTTTGCAATAATAGCTTGTTTCACAGCAGGATTAACTGCATTTTATATGTTTCGGATGTATTTACTTACTTTTGAAGGTCATTTAAATAGTAATTGTAAAAATTACAGCGGCAAAAAAAATAATGTGTTCCATTCAATATCTATCTGGGGAAAAAAAGGACAAAAAGTAAAAAAAAATAATTTGATTTTATCAACAATGAATCATAATCAAAGAATTTCTGTTTTTTCGAAAAAAGTATATCCTATTGTTGGTAATGTAGTAACCAATATGATGGGGCCTCTTATTACTATAAATAATTTTTCCAATAAAAAAATTTCCACATATCCTTATGAATCGGACAATACTATGTTATTACCACTTCTTATATTGGTCTTAGTTACTTTGTTCGTTGGATCCATAGGAATTCCTTTTGGTCAAGGAATAATTCATTTAGATATATTATCCAGATGGTTAACTCCATCAATAAACTTTTTACATTCAAATTATGATTTTGATTGGGATGAATTTGTGATAAATGCTATTTTTTCAGTCAGTATAGCATATTTCGGAATATTTATAGCGTTTCTTTTCTATGGGCCTGCTTATTCCAATTTAAATAATTTGAACTTAAAAAATTTATCTGTTCAAATGGGTCCTAGGAGAATTATTTGGGACAAAATACTAAATTTTATATATAATTGGTCATATAATCGTGGTTACATAGACGCTATTTATACAAAAACCTTAACTACAGGTATAAGAGGGCTGGCAGAACTAAGTTATTTTTTTGATAAACAAGTAATTGATGGAATTACGAATGCTGTTGCTATTCTAAATTTATTTGTAGCAGAAATTATTAAATATGTAGGCGGAGGACGAATCTCTTCTTATCTCTTCTTTTACTTATTTTATGTATTTATTTTTATAGAAATTTACTGTATTTTGAATTTAATAATTTTAAATCAAAAGTGTTTTTTATTTTTTCTTCAAATTCTCGGTAATCAGTAGTAAGGGCAGTAGGAAGAGCGATATCATGAAGTTTGTTTATCCAAAGAGTTTCGATAGAATCTTCTATCGAGTTTATTAAATACTCGTTCATGTTTGAACCTGAATACAATTCTTTGATTGTTCCACGATGGGGTCCATTCAAAAGAGGATCATATATTTTAGGTAAGCATTCTTGTTCAGTCTCATCATTGCACAATCTAGTTCTTTTTTCGAGTACATCCATAGCAAGAGACCCCTTGTCTAGAGCTTCAATTCGATTGATAAGTTCGTTGATGAGGTTGTTTCGTTTTTGTTCATTGGTATAAAACCAATGATTATACAGTTCTGCTGGGGATAGCTTTTCTGTCGTGCACAAAAGCATCTTCTGTTGTATCATTTCAAAAAACGTTGACAAACTGGGCGGATATGTAAAAGATATTCTTTGTTTTCCATCACTTGGGC